AATCTCTTCAATGTTTAGTTCTACGCAGTTTATTCCTATACACGTCTTTTTTTAGGAGGTCTACAGCCGTTATGTGGCATAGGAGTTACATCCCGTACGAAACTTAATAGTATACCACTTCTCCGAATAGCTCGTAATGCTGCATCTCTTCCGAGACCAGGACCTTTTATCATGACTTCTGCTCGTTGCATACCTTGATCCACTACTCTCTCAACAGCCTTTTTTGCTGCGTCTTGAGCAGCAACTGGTGTCCCTCTTCGTGTACCCTTGAATCCACAAGTACCAGCCGAGCACCAAGAAACGACCCGACCCCGTACATCTGTAACGGTCACAATGGTATTGTTAAAACTTGCTTGAACATGAATAACTCCCTTTGGTATTCTACGCGCACTCTTACGTGAACTAATACGTCCATTTCTACGTGAACCAATTCTTGGTATAGGTTTTGCCATATTTTATCATCTCATAAATATGAGTAAAAGATATATGGATATATCCATTTCATGTCAAAACATGATTTTTTTTTTATTTGTACATCGGGTTCTTTAGAGAATCTTTTTTAGGAAAATTATCCTTGTCTTTGTTTATGTCTCGGGTTGGGACAAATTACTATAATTCGTCCCCGCCTACGGATCAATCGACATTTTTCGCAAATTTTACGAACAGAAGCCCTTATTTTCATATTTATTATTCCTTAATTTAATTAAGAATCTACTTCTTGGAAGAAAATAAGTTTCTTGAAATTTTGAACTTCGAATTGTATCTCCATGAAAAAAGGAATGTTGAAGTTGAAAAAAAAAACTCCCTAATTATTTGAATCCTTGTTTCGGATTCTATAAATTATACGCCCTTTGGTTGAATCATAACGACTTACTTCAATTTTGACTCTATCTCCCGGCAATATCCGTATAAAACTACGCCGGATCTTTCCCGAAACATAACCTAGAACCATATTTTCATTATCTAAACGCACCCGGAACATACCGTTGGGAAGTGATTCAGTAATTAAACCTTCATGAATCCATTTTTGTTCTGTCATTCCAGGTAAAACCCCCTTAAAGTATTAATTAATGGAGGAGTAGTGATATTAAACAACCCGCCCTTTCTCTTTTTTTTTTACAAATAGGAAGTTCCGGATCCAATTCGAATATCCGAAGGATTACCATATATAACACAAAATTTCTCCACCAATTCTTTCTAGGCGAGCTTCTCGGTCTGTCATTATACCTCGCGAAGTAGAAAGAATTACAATGCCCATACCACCTAAAACTCTAGGAATTCGTTGATAGTTAGAATAGATTCGTAGACCAGGTCGACTGATCCGTTTTAAATTTAAAATAGTTCTATATGCCCCTTTCCTATTCCTTTTATGTCGCAGGGTTAAAACCAAAAAATATTTGTTGCTTTCCTGATGTTTCCTCACGTTTTCGATAAAACCTTCGCGTAAAAGTATTTTAACAATGTTTTCGGTGATATTAGTAGATGCTATTCGAACCGTTACTTTTCTATCCATGTCGGCATTTCGTATAGAGGTTATTATGTCAGCAATAGTGTCCCTGCCCATGATGAACTAAAATTATTGGTGCCTCCTAATTTTGCTATAATCAACATGCTCTTTTTTCTTTTTTATTTATGAATTCTATTAAATAAAATAATAAATTAAAGGTATATGCGTGAAACACAATCTACTAAGTAATCTATTTCATTCACTTATTATAACTATATCATGGTCTCGTCTTATAATACCTCAGGGGCTAAGGAAACTATTTTAGTAAAATTTAACTGTCTCAGTTCCCGGACGATCGCACCAAAAATTCGAGTTCCTTTTGGGTTTCCTTCTTGATCAATAATAACTGCAGCATTGTCATCATATCGTATTATCATACCGTTGTCACGTTTGAGTTCTTTACAGGTACGTACAATTACAGCTCTGATTACTTCTGATCTTTCTAGAGGCATATTTGGTACTGCTTCTTTGATCACAGCAACAATAACGTCACCAATATGAGCGTATCGACGATTACTAGTTCCTATGATTCGAATACACATCAATTCTCGGGCCCCGCTGTTGTCCGCTACATTCAAATGGGTCTGGGGTTGAATCATATCATTTTTTTATTCCATTTTTCAATGCAAAGAATGAAGGAAAAAACAGAAATATTGTTTGTCCAAAATCAAAAAAAGAAACCTACTATTTGTTTTTCATGCCAAAGACCCCTTTTTTTCTTTTATTCCTATCCCGAAATAATGAATTGAGTGCGTATAGGTATTTTGGACGCCGCTATTGAAATAGCTTTTCTAGCTATATTTTCTGCCACCCCGCCCATTTCATAAAGTATTCTACCTGGTTTAACGACAGCTACCCAATATTCGGGGGATCCTTTCCCCGAACCCATACGTGTTTCTGTAGGTCTTACTGTAACCGGTTTGTCTGGAAATATGCGTACCCATATTTTTCCACCACGGCGTACGTTTCGTGTCATTGCTCGTCGCCCCGCTT